AATTAAGTCAGCTAATAAAGCTAATGGGTTCATACCTCATAAATGAATTAATTCCTCAAAGTTTATTTTTTTTTTTTGGGATTTATATTTGTAGATTTATTGTTGTTTTGGGTTGTGATAGTTGATTTTTGTTATGATTTGGGTTAGAAGTAAATATAATTAGATTTATCGCAGTTATTTATAGCCGTAGACTTATAAGAATTGAAGGTTGTATAAAATATTTTTTTATTCAAAGTGTAGGTTCTGGTATGTTAATGTGTTCTTTGTATTTTGATTATTCAGGAATAATTAATTTTGTTAGTTTTATTTTAAGATATAAAATAGGAGCAGGTCCTTTTTTCTTTTGATTTTCTTCTATTTGTGAAAGATTAAATTGGGTTTCTTGTTTTTTACTTATAACTTTTCAAAAAGTTATACCTCTTTTATTGATTTCTATATTTATAGGAATAGTAGTTTGATTTATTATTTTAGTAAGTATTGTTGTGGGCGTTATAGGGGCTTTTAATGAAAAAAAATTGAAGAAATTGTTAGCTTTTTCTTCAATTCATCATATAGGTTGAATAATGATATGTAATTATTTAGGGAGATTTATTTGGATTTTTTATTGATTTGGTTATTTATTTATATTACTTGGGTTAGTAATTCTTTTTAGCAGAAGTATAAGATTAGAAGTTAATGATTTATTACTAGTGGATAATAAATTAATTCTTATTTTAAGAATATTAAATATAGGGGGAATTCCTCCGATATTTGGATTTTTTTTAAAATGATTTGTTTTTTATTTATTGTGAGGTTATATAAATATATATTTAATAATTATAATTATCATATCTGTATTTATACTTTATATTTATCTTCGGATAGTTTATAGAATTTTAGTGGGGGGATTATTTTTTTGTTATGAAGATGAAAAGGTATTTTTAAGAATAAAAAATTTAATGAGTGGAGTTTTTTTAATAATAAGAATTTTATTAGGATTAGTAATTTTAATTTTTTAAGAGTATTAAGATAAAAATTCTGTTAATTTTCAAGATTAAAAGTGCTATCTAAAATGAATTTACAGTTCATCATCATTAATTGATTTCTTAAAAAATTTTAAATTTGCAATTTAATGTTTTAATAAACTAATTTACTGCGATGATTATATTCAACAAATCATAAGGATATTGGGACTTTATATTTTATTTTTGGGGCTTGGGCTTCTATAGTTGGAACGGCTATAAGAGTTTTGATCCGAATTGAATTAGGCCAACCTGGAAGTTTTTTAGGAAATGATCAGTTGTATAATGTAATTGTAACAGCTCATGCTTTTATTATAATTTTTTTTATAGTAATACCTATTTTAATTGGTGGTTTTGGAAATTGATTAGTTCCTTTAATGTTAGGGGCTCCTGATATGGCTTTTCCTCGTATAAATAATTTAAGATTTTGATTATTACCTCCTTCTCTTTTTTTATTATTTATTTCATCTATGGTTGGTATAGGGGTTGGAGCTGGATGAACTGTTTACCCTCCTTTAGCTTCTTTGGAAGGTCATTCTGGAAGATCTATAGATTTTGCTATTTTTTCTCTTCATTTAGCTGGAGCTTCTTCTGTTATAGGAGCTATTAATTTTATTTCTACTATTTTTAATATACGAGTATTAGGAATGAGAATAGAAAAGGTACCTTTGTTTGTTTGATCTGTATTAATTACGGCTGTTCTTCTTTTATTATCTCTTCCAGTTTTAGCTGGTGCTATTACTATATTATTAACTGATCGAAATTTTAATACTTCTTTTTTTGATCCTTCTGGGGGAGGTGATCCTGTTTTATTTCAACATTTATTTTGATTTTTTGGACATCCTGAGGTTTATATTTTAATTTTACCTGGATTTGGGATTGTTCCTCATGTAATTAGATCTTCTGTAGGAAAGCGGGAACCTTTTGGAAGATTAGGGATGATTTATGCTATAGTAGGAATTGGGGGGATAGGATTTGTTGTATGAGCTCATCATATGTTTTCTGTGGGAATAGATGTAGATACTCGTGCTTATTTCACTGCTGCAACTATAATTATTGCGGTTCCTACTGGAATTAAAGTATTTAGATGGATAGCTACTCTTCATGGGTCTTATTATAAAATAGAGGTTCCTTTGATGTGAAGAGTAGGTTTTATTTTTTTATTTACATTAGGAGGAATTACTGGAATTATTTTATCTAATTCTTCTTTAGATATTGTTTTACATGATACTTATTATGTAGTAGCTCATTTTCATTATGTTTTGAGAATAGGGGCAGTTTTTGCTATTTTAAGAGGGATTACTTATTGATTTCCTTTATTTTTTGGAGTAACAATATCTATAAAAAAATTAAAATTACAATTTTATATTATATTTTTAGGGGTTAATTTGACTTTTTTTCCGCAACATTTTTTGGGTTTAAATGGAATACCCCGTCGTTATGCTGATTATCCTGATGCTTACATGTATTGAAATATATTTTCTTCATTAGGATCTTTACTTTCTATATTAGGAATTTTTATATTTATTGTAATTTTATGAGAAGGAATTATATTAAAAATTTCTAATTCTGAAATTTATTATGTGAGTCCTTCTTTAGAATGAGTTAATAGAGTTCCTCCGTTACATCATACTTTTAACCAATTAAATTTATTGTATCATTAATTTTTGCCAATATGAGGTTCTTTATACTTTCAAAATAGTTCTTCCCCAGTAATGGAGCAGTTAATTTTTTTTCATGATCATAGAATAATAATTATAGTAATGATTATAGTATTGGTGGGGTATATATTAGTTAGTTCTTATTTTAATAAATATTATAATTTAAAAATAAGTGAAGGTCAAGAATTAGAATTTATTTGGACTATTTTGCCAGCTTTATTTTTATTATTAATTGCATTTCCTTCTATTCGTTTATTATATTTAATGGAAGAGTATGAATATTCTGAACTTTCAATTAAGGTTTTGGGCCATCAGTGGTATTGATCTTATGAATATAGAGATTTAGGATTTAGAAGTTATGATTCTTATATAGTGAAGGATGAAGATCAACTATTTCGTCTCTTAAATGTAGATAACTGTTTAGTAATTCCACATAATACTGATGTTCGTATAATTGTTTCTAGATTAGATGTTATTCATTCTTGGGCTATCCCTTCTTTAGGAGTGAAAGTTGATGCTATTCCTGGACGTCTTAATCAATTGTCTTTTATAATTAATCGAGTAGGAATATTTGTGGGTCAATGTTCCGAGATTTGTGGGGCTAATCATAGATTTATACCAATTCTAATTTCAGTAATTCCTCGATCTGATTTTGTTAATAGATGAATATAATTTAGTGGCCGAATAGGTGTTAGTCTCTTAAATTAATTATGAGAAATATAGTTAAATTAATATTAATTTGTCAGGTTAAAGATAATGGAATTCCTCAATTAATACCTCTTCCTTGAATAATTTCATTTTTAATGATTATTTTTTTTGTTTTTATGGTAAGAATTATTTATAGACACTATTTTTTAAAATCTGGGTTTCAATTTAAATTGAAACCCAAATTTTCTATTTTATGATTATGATAAATTTATTTTCTGTTTTTGATCCTATTTCTTATTTTGGATTAAGATTAAATTGAGTAATTGCTTTTTTAATTTTTATATTTTTGCCTTTAAATTATTATTTAGTTAAAAGAAATTGTCAAAATATAATTAATACTATTGTTTCTGAAGTTTCGAAGATATATACAGAAGTAGCAGGTTCTAATTATTTAGGTATAGTTTTTGTGGTGGTTGGTGTTTTTGTTTATTTAATTATAAGAAATTTAATTGGTCTTTTCCCTTTTGTATTTACAATTACAGCGCATCCTATAGTAACTATAGGAATGGGAATAGTGATATGAATGTCTTTTTTCATAATAGGATGAATTAAAAATTTTAAAATTAGAGCTGCTCATTTAGTTCCTGAAGGAAGCCCTTTGATATTAGCTCCTTTAATAGTAATTATTGAGTCTATTAGCCATTTAATACGCCCTTTTACTTTATCTATTCGGTTAGCAGCTAACATAATAGCAGGGCATTTAATTATTAGATTATTAGCTAGAATTAGATCTTTATCTTTTTTTGGGTTTTTTATATCTTTTTTCTTTCAAAGAATATTATTAGTATTAGAATTAGGTGTATCAGTTATTCAAGGGTTTGTTTTTAGAATTTTATTGCTTTTATATGCTCTGGAATATTATTAATATTTGACAAAAGAATTTCATCCTTATCATATAGTAATAGTTTCTCCTTGACCTTTATTTATAGGATTTAGAATTTTAAGATTGATGATTGGAATTGTAAAAGTATTTGTTTTTATAGAATATAGTTCTGCAATTTTTTCTATTTTAATAGTTTTTTTGGTTTTTTGTTTATGAGAGCGGGATGTTATCCGGGAAAGAACTTTCCAAGGGTTTCATTCCAGAATTGTATTACAAGGTTTAATTTATGGGATAATTTTGTTTATTATCAGAGAAGTTTTTTTCTTTTTATCATTTTTCTGAGCTTTTTTTCATTCTAGATTGAGCCCTGCTATTGAATTAGGAGGGGTTTGGCCTCCTAATGGAATTAGACCCCTTAATGCTTTTCAAGTTCCTCTTTTGAATACTGTAATTTTATTGGCTTCGGGTGTTTCTATTACATGGTGTCATCAGTCTTTATTAAATGAAAATTGAAGTCTAGCTAAATTTTCTTTAGGGATAACTTGAATATTAGGATTATATTTTTTATTTCTTCAAAAGTTTGAATATGAAATAGCAAGATTTAGAATAAGAGATTCTGTTTTTGGATCAGTATTTTTTATAGCTACAGGGTTTCATGGGTTTCATGTAATAGTAGGTACTTTATTCTTAATTGTAATATTTATTCGGATTTTAAACATACATTTTAGAAGAAGACATCATTTTGGATTTGAATGTGCAGCTTGATATTGGCATTTTGTGGATGTAGTTTGATTATTTTTATTTTCTGTAGTATATTGATGGGGATCATAATTTTATTAGTATAGAGTATATTTGATTTCCAATCAAAAGGAGAATAAATATTTATTTATATAATAGGAATAAGAATAATTTTAGTAATACTGATTTATTTTATTTTTTTTTTAATTTCGTATAAAATCATTTATGATTTTGAATCAAGATCAGTGTATGAATGTGGATTTGAAATTAATTCTGGGACTCGATCAGTTTTTTCTTATCGTTTTTTTTTAATTTCAGTTTTATTTTTAATTTTTGATGTTGAGATTGTTTTAATATTACCCACTCCTTTAATATATAGAAGAATATTTTTTTTATTATTTGTAATAATTTTAATTATAGGATTAATTTATGAATTTTATTGTGGTTCATTAGAGTGACTTTAATTCTTGTTTCTAAGGCTTAAACTTAGTGCACTGATCTGCCAAATAGATTATTAGCTTAAAGCAATTTCATTGTTAATGAATAGAAGTTTTTTTTTTATCTTCATTTTAAATGAAGTTAAGTAAAGTTTAAGATTGACTTGCATTCAATTATAATGAATTATTCATACTGGATAGTGTATGAAAAGCTGCTAACTTTTTATTAGTTAATAACTACTTATTATGAAGCTTATATAGCAGCTTAATTTCGACTTAAGAAAAGGATTTAATAGTGAAATTTCACGTCATTATTTCATGATGAAAATGTTTAGTCTTCTTTATCTTCAGTAAATTGCTCTTGTATAAGCTACATAAATATATAAACATAATTAGAGTAGGAGGAATAAATGTTATTAATAAAAGTAGGGATATAAGAGATTGGGATAATTTTGTAGGGATTTTAGAATTAATTTTTATTGTTTTATATAAATTATTTGGCCCATATACTTCTTTTCATGTTTTATCTATTTTAATTATGATATTGATGGGATTATATAATGTTAATGTTGGAAAAGTTGATAAATTATGTGAAAATCAAAGATTGATTGCAGATTCTCTTAAGTTGAAGAATTTTTTCGATTTAAAATTTAAACTTAATCTTAATAAAATTCCTGAGATTAATGATATAATAATAAATATTTTAAATTTTAAAGGAATTAAAAATAATTGACAGGGATTGTTAATTCATAATATAAATGTACCTATAAATATAGATGTTGGGGCTATAATAAGAATTGGTAATTCTCTAAAGTTTTGAAATCTTCAATTTGAGTCGGACTTTCTTTTAATAAAATTTGATAATGATAATTTAATTATTCGAATTGAATATATAGAAGTTATCCCAATTGATATAATTATTATTATTGATAAAATAGATAATATATTTTTTCAATTATTATTTCTATAATAGGATCTTTTGAAAAAAATCCTGACATAAATGGTAAACCCATTAATGCTTATTGTGGATATCCCTATGATTGTTGTTGTTAAAGGAGAATTTTTTATTAAGGACCCGATATGACGTATGTCTTGGTAAGAGGAGTTATGAATTAAAATTCCAGCACATAAAAATATTATTGATTTAAATATAGCGTGGATAATTAGATGTAAAAATGCTATATTTATAGAACCTAATGAAATAGCAAATATTATTATTGAAATTTGTCTAAGTGTTGATAAGGCAATAATTTTTTTTATGTCTTGTTCTCATCTAGCGGATATTCTTGCGTATAATGCTGTAAATGGAGAAATTAATATAAGGGTTAATGATCTAATTGGGTGTAAATAATTTATTGTTCGAATTAATAAGTATACTCCGGCTGTGACTAGTGTAGATGAATGAACTAGTGCTGAAATTGGTGTAGGGGCTGCTATTGCAGCCGGAAGTCATGTAGAAAAAGGAAATTGGGCACTTTTTGTACATGATGCAATTATAATTATTAGTATAATTAATAGAGTAAATTTTTCGTTTATGATAAATTCTCATGATGAAATAATTATTAATATTCTAATTGATATTAGAATTAGGATATCCCCAATACGATTAGATAAAATTGTAATAGTCCCTGATGCTGAAGATCTAGGATTTTGGTAATAAACTACTAAAATGTAAGATGATAGTCCTAATCCGTCTCATCCTAAGAGTATAAATAGTAAATTATTTCTTAAAATTAAAACAATTATCGATAATATAAATATAAGGAGAATAATAGAAAATTGTTTATGTTCATTTTTAGGGATATAAAACATTCTATATATTATAATTAATCTTGAAATTAGAATTACTGAAAAAATAAATATTGAAGAAAATCAATCTATAATTAAAGATATCTTTAAATTGAAACTATTTATTATTAATATATTTATTTCAATAGAAATAAATATATTTTTATAAATAAGAATTAATGATAAAATTATAAATGGAAATCTCATTAGTATTGAAAATGTTCTTTTTATTTTGATTTTAAGAATTATAGTTCCACAAACTATTGTTTTATTAAACTAATATTTTAATAAAAAATTATGAATTCTAATTTAATTACTATAAATAAAATAATAAATAAGTGGCAAAATAGTCTTATAAAAAATTTTGTGTTTACATTTTCTGAAACTAAGATAGGTGATTTATTGTGGGAGATTATAATATATAGCATAATTGAGAATGAAGATGTTATAATAGAAATTGAAGCTAAAATTAGCATTGTAGATGTTTTTCATGAAATTAACCCTATTAATATAAAAATTTCTCTAATAAGATTAATAGAAGGGGGCGCTCTTATGTTTACCGCGGTAAACATAAATCATCAGAAAGTTAAGTTTGGATGGGAATTTAAAATACCTTTAAATATTATAATATTTCGAGTATGAAATTTTGTATAGATTAGATTTACTAAAAAGAAGAGAGCGGCGGAAGAAACTCCATGTGCTATTATTATAATGATTCTTCCGTTTGTAGCAATTAAATTTAATGTTAAAATTCTTCTTAAAACTAGCCCTATATGGGCTACTGAAGAATAAGCCTTTAATGCTTTTAGATCTTTTTGTCGAATGCAATTTATTCTTGTATAAAGAGCTCCTATTAATCTAATTGAAATTAGCCATAATGGAATTGCTTTGAGAGATGAAGAAATTATTGGTATAAAACGAATTAAACCGTATCCTCCTAATTTTAATAATACTGCAGCCAAAATTATTGACCCTTCAAGGGGGGTTTCTACATGGGCTTTAGGAAGTCATAGATGTAGGGTGAATATAGGTATTTTAGCTAGAAAAGCTAACATAAAAATTAATGGGAATTTAATGGAATAACAAGATGTATACAAAAAAATTATTGTGTTATTAAAATTTATTATTAAGATCCCTACAAGCAGTGGAAGAGATGCTATTACGGTATAAATAATTAAATATATCCCTGCTTGTAGTCGTTCCGGTTGTTTCCCTAATTTGGTAATTAATATAAGTGTTGGGATTAATACTAGTTCAAACAAAATATAAAACATAAATATTTTTGATGATGAGAATGTAAAGATTAAAATAATTATAATTGAAATGAGTAAAGATTTTGAATTAAAATAGTTTAATGATAGTATAATAAGTAATGTTCTTATGATAGTTAATCTAATTATAATAGTTCTTAAAAAATCTAAAAAATAAATTATTGAAGAAATAGAAGGAGTTATATTTTTTGTTAAAATAGAAATTGTTCATAAGAGTATAATAATTAAGATTATTAATGTTGAGTATTTATTTTTTTTTTGAAAACAAAATATTAGGGGAATTGTTAATTTTATCAAATGTTATTGATCAGACTATAATGGATTTTGAAGATTTATGAAGGCGTGTTATTGAAACTAGGAGTCTTAAAGCTAATGAGGATCCTCTAGCTATTATTACTAATATAAAAATTGATGGGATTAAATTTGAGGTAGTGAAAGAATAAATTAATAAAATTAATAAAGATATCAATATTAATTCTATTCTTAATAATATAAATATAATATGTTTTCGTCATCATCACATTCTTGTTAGTCTAATAATAATAATAATTTTTAAAAATATAATAGTAAGAATTTTCTACATCCAAAGTAGATGTTTTATAAACTATTAAGAAATTTTTGAAAATTTTATTTTTAGGAATTATATTTTTGTTAGGTGCTCAGCCTATTTTGTTGATAGGAATATTAATTATAATAGTTTTAATTTATTCTTTTAATGTTTATATAGTGATAGGAAATTTTTGGTTTAGATATATTTTAATATTAGTAATATTAACAGGGGTATTAGTTCTTTTTTCTTATATATTGAGTTTAATTCCTAATAGAGAGTTTGAATTTGGAAGAATATTTTTAGTATTAGTTTTTTTATTAATAGGATATTTAATTGGGGATATTTATTATTCTTATTTAGATTATAGAGATTATTCAATTTTTATGTGGATTCCTATAATAAATATAATAACTTTTTTTTATATTTTTTTATTTGGAATAATAATTATTGTTGTTTGATTAAGAATAATGGACAAAGGATCTATTCGTGAATAGTAATGTGCCTGAATAAAGGGTTAATTTGATAGATTAAATAATGAAGTATAACAATATCTATTCGAAAAAAGGATTTTTTTTTAAAAATTATTAATGGTTCTCTAATTGATTTACCTTCTCCTTCTTCTTTAACTTATTTTTGAAATTTTGGATCTTTATTAGGAATTTTTTTAGGTTCTCAAATTTTGACCGGATTATTTTTAGCTATACAGTTTTCCGGGGATGTAAATTTATCTTTTGATACAATTATTCATTTAATACGAGATGTAAATTATGGATGAGTTTTACGGGTTCTTCATGCTAATGGGGCTAGATTTTTCTTTCTTTTTATATATTTTCATATAGGACGTGGATTATATTATGGTTCTTATCTTTATAGAAAAACTTGAATTAGAGGGGTTAGAATTCTTTTGTTATCAATAGCTACAGCTTTTTTAGGATATGTTTTACCTTGAGGGCAGATATCATTTTGAGCAGCGACGGTAATTACAAATTTATTATCAGCAATTCCTTATGTGGGAGTAATATTAGTAGAATGAATTTGGGGGGGCTTTTCTGTAGGAAATCCTACTTTAATTCGATTTTTTTCATTTCATTTTATTCTTCCTTTTGTAATCTTATTTTTAGTAATTTTGCATTTAGTTTTTTTGCATGAAACAGGTTCAAGAAATCCTCTTGGGTTAAGAGGAAATTTAGATAAAGTTATATTTCATCCTTATTCTAGAATTAAAGATATTTATGGATTAGTTATAGTATATATAGGGTATATATTTATTTGTTTAGTCTATCCTTATATTTTTATAGATGTCGAGAATTTTATTGCTTCTAATCCTATAGTTACTCCTGTTCATATTCAACCTGAGTGATATTTTTTATTTGCTTATACAATTCTTCGTTCTATTTCTAGAAAAATTGGGGGTGTAATTGCTTTATTTATATCTGTTTTAATTTTGTATATTTTTCCTATATTTGGGGGACATCGATTTCGAAGAACTGGATTTTATCCTTTAAGAAAATTTAATTTTTGATATTTTATTGTTAATTGAATATTATTAACTTGAATTGGGGCTTGTGAAGTGGATACCCCTTTTATAGAATTAGGTATAATATTTAGATTCATATATTTTTTTATAATTTTATTATTTTGAATAAATTATAAGTTGCAAGATTTAATATATTGATTCTACTGGATAAATGTTTTGAAAACATTTACTAAGAAAATCTCTTTAGAGTCATGTTAATTAGTTTAAGTAAAACATAAATTTTGTAAGTTTAAATTCTAAAAAGATAAAATAGAAATTAAAGAAGAAAAGGGGATAATTAATAAAATAGATGGAAGTATAATTTTTCATCTTAAATATATTAGAAGATCAAAACGAAATCGTGGAAATGAACCTCGAGTTCATAGAAAAATGAATGTTATTAAAAAAATTGATATTAGTATAAATAATGATTTTAAAGACCCAAAAAATAAGATCACTGATATAAATCTTAAAATAATTATGTTGGAATACTCGGCTAAGAAAATCATAGCAAATCATCCCCCTATATATTCAACATTAAATCCAGACACAAGTTCTGACTCTCCTTCTGCAAAGTCAAAAGGTCTTCGATTTACTTCAGCTAAGCAAGAGATTATTCATAAGAGAAAAATTGTTATGTTTCCTAAAATAAATCATATAAATCTTTGGGAATCTCTAAATTGAGTAAAATAATAAGAATTTGATAAAAATGCTAAAAATAAAATAATTAAAAAAAATGAAACTTCGTATGAAATTATTTGAGCTATTCTTCGAATAGCTCCTATGTGGGCATACTTTGAATTAGAAGCTCATCCTGTTATTATAATGGCGTAGACTCCTAGTCTAGAAATTACTATGAAAAGTAAAATTGAATATTTATTATCGAAGTTTGGTTCGTAGAAAAAAGGAATTACTCTGATAATAATTAAAGCTAAAAATAAAGTTATAGCCGGGGCTATAAATGATAGAGAAAAATTTATTAATTCTTGGGGGATTAAGTTTTTATTAAACAATTTAATTGCATCTGAAAAAGGTTGTAAAATTCCAAAAAATCCTACTTTATTAGGGCCTTTTCGGATTTGTATGTATCTTAAAATTTTTCGTTCTAAAATAGTATAAAATGCTACTGCTACTAAAATTCTAATTATTGAAATTAATAAATTTAATAAAGAATTGATTGTAATATATGTAGATTCTAAATCTATTGCATGTTTCTGCCATATTAATATTATAAAATATTTTTTCAGGTCCTTTCGTACTAGGAAAAATATAAAGAAGATAGAATCCAATCTGGTTTACACCGATTTTAACTCAAATCATGTAAAAATTTAAAGGTCGAACAGGCCTACTTATAAAAATTTTGCTTTTTAAAGTTAAATAATTCAACATCGAGGTCGCAATCTTTTTTTTAAATAAGAACTTCAAAAAAATATAACGCTGTTATCCCTACAGTAACTTGTTCATTTAATCAATTTATATTGGGTCTTTTATAAAAATATTAGTATTAAAATTATTTTTAATTAGCTGCCCCAGCTAAACTAAAGTAAAGTTTGATAGGGTCTTGTCGTCTTTCTTATTTATAAATATATTTTTATATTTAATAAAATTTTTATAATTAAAATTAAAAAAGTTGTTGAATTGTTATTTCGTTCATTCTAGTTTTTAATTAAAAAACTAATGATTATGCTACCTTAGCACAGTTAAATTCTGCGGCTATTTATATTAAAACATTGAGCAGAAAATACTTAAAATTATAACTTTAAGAAATGTTTTTGTTAAACAGTCATTCATCATAGTGCAGAGTTCTTAAATTTAATTTAGATTTATACTTATTCAATTATAATTTATTTATAGTTATTATTTTCTTAATATGAAAAATTAAAATAATTTAATATATAATTTTTAAATTGTTTGGATAATTTTATTCCTAAAATATTTATTTTTAAGTAAAATTAGATATTAAAGTTTGTACTTTAAAATTTAAATGATTAATTTTTTAATTTTTAAGATACCGGGTATCATAAAGCTCGAATAATGTTTAGTTTCTAAAATAGAATTTCTATAATATTGAAATATTAAATTTTTATATTTTAGATCTCTTTATTTCAGGAAGTTTTTATTTTTATCTGAAATTAATTGGTCCTGATACAAAAGGAACATTATTTTTCTTTATTTATATTTTAATATTCTTTACAGAAGAAGTTTTAAAAAATTTAAAAATTATTTAAATAAATATTTTTATTAGGAAAAAAAAGTAAAGTTTAAATTAATCTTTTCAGTGTAAATGAAGTGCTATAAGCTTTTAAGCTCCTGATGCTCTTTCTAGAACAACAACTATGTTACGACTTACCTTATTTTAGAATAAGGGTGACGGGCGATATGTACACATTTGTTTTCTAATTCAATTTTTAAAATTACTAAAAAATTACTTTTAAATCCTTTTTCAAAAAGTTTTTGAAAATTTTTCCTTAAATAGGGTTTAATGTAATACATCTTTTCTTTTTTATAGTCTACACCTTTACCTAACTTTTTATAATTTTTTTAAAATTAAATTTTAAAATTTAATTTTTAGATGGTGGTATATAAAATTTAAATAAAAGTGAAATTTACCGTGTAATATCGATTAATAGACATATTCCTCTAATAAGATGAAATGCCGCCATTTTATATTGGTTTCGATAAATGTACTACCTAAAATTTTTATTGTATACAAGGGTTTCTAATCCTTTTTTAAATCAATATTTTAAACTAAAAGATAAATATTAAATATAAATTTATAAAATTTTACTTAAAATAAGTTTAATTTATTAATATATTATGATTTTTAATTAAACAATAAATATAATTATTAAAAGTTTAACCGCAACTGCTGGCACTTAATTTGTTAATAAAAATTCTTAAATCTTTTATCATTTTTATGTATTAATATATTTTAAAGTTAAAAGTTATTTAAATCTTTAATTAAGATTATATTTAAAAACATTATATAAAATGTTAAGAATGTTAGATTTATATCTCTTTAAAAATCAAATTTTTAAGTGCAAGAACACTTTAACATTTTAAGCAGGAAAATTGGACCTAGAGCAACTTTTTATAGACAAAAATTTTTACATGCTATAAATTGGGGTACATATTACATATTTTTAGGTTTAAAATTCTTCAATATGTATATTTAAGATATATTTAATTATATTCCTTAATTTATTTTACATATATACAAATACATGTTGTTCAATAATTTTTAATGATATAATAGCCATTAATAATAGATTTTTTTTTTATTATATTAGATCTTATTTATTTTATTTTTTATTAAAAAATTCAAAAAAAAAAAAAAAAATTTAAACATGTTGTGCCCTGCCCCCCATCCAAAGGGGGCAAGGGCACCAGCGCATATAATATTATATACATATATTATGTTGATTTTATAGGTTTGTATTACTATTTTATTTTATACTTATTTTATGATTGTAATACATTAATACTTAATTTTATTA